CAAATACAAATTGCGGGGCGTATCGACGGAAAAGAAATTGCACGTGTCGAATGGATCAGAGAAGGTAGGGTTCCCCTACAAACCATTCGAGCTAAAATGGATTATTGTTTCCATACAGTTCGAACTATTTATGGGGTATTAGGCATCAAAATTTGGATATTTACAGATGAAGAATAATAAACACTTAGTTTTCCCTTCTCTTCTATAGGGTAATGAGGGTAATGGACTACAAAATGCTAAACTCGTTCATTCTTTTTCTGTTCAATCAAATCCAAAGCAGACAATTCTTATTCCTAATTCTATAGGGTTGAATAAAAATTCAATTGACCATTTGATCTAATTGCTATGCTTAGTGTGCGACTCATTGATTTTTCGGTTAAGATAAAAAAGAAAGACCAACCTATAGTATGAACTAATAACTATAAAACTAATAACCAACTCATCACTTCGCATTATCTGGATCAAAAAAGCAGTCAAGATATGATATAACGGTCATATTGTTGTAGCAACTGAAATCTTTTTTTTTTGCATAACCAAAAAAAGGAATCAATCTGATTTTACGTTGTAAAGCAAAATAACGAAAAAAGATGTGGATAAATGGAAATAAATGGAAGGCTGAGAGAAAGAGAGAAAAAGAATATCAATGAGATAAAATTCCAATGTGTAAGGTCGAGGAGTCATTTCAGAAAAGACAAAGACAATGTAAATAAAGCATCAATACTGATTGATCCACAATTAAATGAATATACTCATAGAACAAAAAATCAAGAGCTTCGAGCGAATAAAGACTAAGAAGATTGACTCAAGAACAAATTTCATTACGAGCTCCGTTGTAGAATTCAGACCTAACCATTAAGTAAGAAGCGATGGGACGATGGAACCTGTGAATGCAAAAGATTCTATTGAAAAGCTAATCTTAATGATTCACTGGCGGGATGGCGGAACGTACCAGGGTCAATTCATCTATTCTGAGAAGTAAGTAAGGAGCTAACCCTACAACTGAAATAAAGAAAAAAAAAATAGAGATTGAAAGAGTAAATATTCGCCCGCGAAAACTTTCTTTTCTTGATTAGTCAATTTTGAGCTATATGATAAGGGGCAAAAGCAAATAAAGATCCGTTATAAGTAAGTTATGAATAAGTAAGTTATGAAAAACACTATTCTATATAATAGAATAAATTGGAAAACGGTTAGTTATTTATTCAAACAAGATATATAAATTTCTAATAAATTATATATTTTATTTGATATAGATTAAGTGAAATTTCAAAGAATTCCGCGATGTAGTGTATTCCTCGTGAATATATATCTTAATTAAGATTCTATCTTAATTCAAATTCAATTGGAAATCCTTTTTCGCGAGGAGCTGGATGAGAAGAAACTCTCATGTCCGGTTCTGCAGTAGAGATGGAATTCGGAAAGAACCATCGACTATAACCCCAAAAGAACCAGATTTCGTAAACAACATAGAGGAAGAATGAAAGGAATATCTTCTCGCGGTAATTATATTTGTTTCGGCAAATATGCTCTTCAGGCACTTGAACCTGCTTGGATCACATCTAGACAAATCGAAGCAGGCCGACGAGCAATGACACGAAATGTACGTCGTGGTGGAAAAATATGGGTACGGATATTTCCAGACAAACCCATTACAGTAAGACCCGCGGAAACACGTATGGGTTCGGGGAAAGGATCCCCTGAATATTGGGTATCTGTTGTTAAACCCGGTCGAATACTTTATGAAATGGGTGGAGTACCAGAAAATATAGCCAGAAGGGCTATTTCAATAGCAGCATCCAAAATGCCTATACGAACTCAATTGATTATTTCTGGATAAGGATAAAAAAAAAACGTAGAACCAAAGATCTTGGGGATGAAAAAATTGCGGGTTTCCTTGGACAAACAATATCTCTTTTTTTTTTCACCCTTTGTTTTTCAGTGAAAGAACAGATTCCAAAAGAAAAATGATATGATTCAACCTCAAACCCATTTGAATGTAGCAGATAACAGCGGGGCTCGAGAATTGATGTGTATTCGAATCATAGGAGCTAGCAATCGACAATATGCTTATATTGGTGACGTTATTGTTGCTGTAATCAAAGAAGCATTACCAAACATGCCCCTAGAAAGATCAGAAATAGTCAGAGCTGTAATTGTGCGTACCCGTAAAGAACTCAAACGTGCCAACGGTATGATAATACGATATGATGACAATGCGGCAGTTGTCATTGATAAAGACAGAAATCCAAAAGGAACCCGAGTGTTTGGTGCGATCGCCCGGGAATTAAGACAGTTAAATTTTACTAAAATAGTTTCATTAGCTCCCGAGGTATTATAAAATCAGACTATAAGACCATAATTAATTATAAATAAATTATAAATTAGAGTAGGATATTTGAAATAAATTAAGAAATAAATTAAGATGGATTAGTAGATTGTGTCTCACGCATATACCTTTAATATATAATATAAATCTAATTATAATAATAAAATTCATAAA